ATAAAACATAATCCGGATTATGTCAATCACTTATTCTACTGGATCTTACGGAGCCTGTTCATATCATACACGACATGATCGGGTCTGATCATAGAAAAGATTCTCTTCAAACGAACCGGCCTATCTTCTGTATGGGGCTTACGCGGTGGTTGGAACAAAGACACATTTTTTTGTTGTGAATTCAAATGCGGCAGATAGATAAGGACATATATCTGCAAGGCCCGATCAATAGTTCAAGTCACACACTCCCATAATCCATTTTATCTTCGGAAAATTCACTTCAACTATGAGTGTCAAAAAAATAATACATTTTTGTAGAGTTGAAGAGAAATATCCCAATACATGTCTTATTTTTTTTTTTTTTTTCAATAATCCATATTTGTAGCAATGAAATACTAGTGTTCCTACCCCAAGTGATAGATGATTGATTACAAGATGGTATATATTCTTTATAAAGGACCAGAAATACCTTGCTTACGTATCATTGGGAAGTGCATTAACATAAATACGGCGGTAAGAAGAGGTAATACAAAAGTGTGTAAACTATAAAAACGAGTCAAAGTGGATTGTCCTACACTAGCACTTCCGCGTAATAACTCTACCAGAGGCGAGCCTATTACAGGAATAGCGTCTGGTACGCCTGTTACAATTTTTACTGCCCAATAACCAATTTGGTCCCGAGGTAAGGAATAACCAGTTACACCAAAAGATGCGGTCAATACACCCAAAACCACACCTGTAACCCAAGTCAATTCACGAGGTTTTTTAAAGCCGCCGGTGAGATACACGCGAAATACGTGCAGGATCATCATTAGGACCATCATACTTGCCGACCATCGATGAACTGATCGGATTAACCAACCAAAATTAGCTTCAGTCATTATATATTGAACAGAAGCAAAGGCCTCCGTAACGGTCGGACGATAATAAAAAGTCATAGCAAACCCGGTAGCTACTTGTACTAAAAAACAAGTAAGCGTAATTCCCCCTAGACAATAAAATATGTTGACGTGAGGAGGAACATATTTACTAGTTATATCATCGGCAATTGCCTGAATCTCAAGACGTTCTTCGAACCAATCATAGATTTTATTGAGATAGGTAAATCAAGGGGACCCCCCCGGAGAACCGTATATGAAAATTTCATCTCGTACGGCTCAAACAGAAACACCCAAATACTAGTTCTAACGGATGTGTGTAATATAAAGTTTGAAATTTATTAATTCTATGATTTATGATTCAATTTTTTTTTGAAGATACTAAAGAATAAAAATCCGAAAGCTCTTCTTTGTGGTTATAATGCCAAAAAATCAAGTCGGCTCATTCGTCTATATATTGATCGTTATAGGCCTCTTGAATCTTCTATTTACCTATTTTCTTTGGTGTTATTTATGTGTAATGCGGCTTTACTGCTGTTTTCTTTATTATTGATAGGAATTCTCTTGTTAAGACCCTATGAATTGATTAAAACCTCAGATTCATACTAAAACCACGATGATTCAATAAAACCCTTTCAAACTAAGTCTAAGTCCCAAAATTCCCTGAGTAAGAACCATTGGATCATCACTTATTCAATGAATAGATATAATGACTAAAAATCCAAACCAAAGAAACCTTTGTTTTGTCCTTTGATCAAAATAAGCATAAACGAAAGTTTGAAAGAATAAAAATATTTCTATTTATAACTTCTAACTCTTTGAAAAAAAAAATTTTGAAGTCCGGACACGAGGTCTGACTATTAAGTATGAATCATAGTTCTAATAGTAATCTATTTCATATATTCCGTGCTCCAGATACTAGAATGAATATCCGACGAAGTAAAACCATCTCTATCAAGATGACAGACCCATTCTCTGTACTATCCATAGGATCATTTATACCAAGTCACACACTCATATTCCGGAAATACAGAAACAAAGAAATTCCACGGTCAAACTACCAAAATAGAACGGGATAAAAATCAGAAACCTAAACGCTTCACTTTGTATTGAAAAAGCCAGTTAATGGTTCTTGTGAATCTAATTCATTGAAATTCCATCCAGTAAAATGGAAGAATTATAAATCTCCAAAATAATAGATAGGAATATCGCGAATAGAGCCATTGCGAGACCCATCAAAGGAGTAGTTCCCCACCCAGGAGCTACTTTACCATATTCTGAATTCAATGGTTTCAATAAACTCCCCGCATTAGTTCGTTTTGGGCGGCCAGATCTAGAACTACCCTCAACGGTTTGTGTAGCCATAATATTTTATATTCAGTAAGATCTGTTGACTTTGTATACCATTCCGTTGTAAATAAATGATCTTATCATAGATCCATTGTGGTCTTAAAACTTTATAATGTCTTAAAACTATATAATCATGGAAACAGCAACCCTAGTTGCCATCTTTTTATCTGGTTTACTTGTAAGTTTTACTGGGTACGCCTTATATACTGCTTTTGGGCAACCCTCTCAACAACTAAGAGATCCATTCGAGGAACACGGGGACTAGTTGAAGTACGGATCCTCCCAATATTTGGAGGATCCGTACTTCAATTGAGATAATGACAAATCATTTCACCTTTTTAGTTGGAACTTTAGGCGGGTCTCGAAAAAAGATAGCGAAAAAAATTATTCCTAGAGTTGAGACTAAAAGGAATGTATAAACCAATGCTTCCATAGATTCGATCGTGGTTTACAATTATAGCTTCCATACCTGTTTATTTGGGATCGTCTCCCGGATAAATAAAGAACAAGAGTCAAAGAAAAGGCAGTGATTCAAATCAAGATTTATCTGGTACCCCATCTCAAAATCACAAAAAGAAAATAAAAATGAAAAGTAACAAGTAACAAAGCATATTGTATCAGACTACTTGTCTTCTTGTAGTTGGATCTCCAAGTTTTTGGAATGCTCCAAATTCCACTTGAGCATCTAAATCTGGATCAATACCAGCAAAAACATCTCGAAACAAGGTTCTAGCACCATGCCAAATGTGTCCGAAGAAGAAGAGCAAAGCAAACGAAGCATGTCCAAAAGTAAACCAACCCCGTGGACTGCTACGAAAAACACCATCGGATTTCAAAGTAGCACGATCTAATTCAAAAATCTCACCCAATTGAGCACGTCTAGCATATTTTTTCACAGTAGCGGGATCGCTATAACTGACTCCGTTGAGTTCGCCGCCATAGAACTCGACAGTTACACCTACTTGTTCGACACTATATTTAGATTCCGCCCTTCTAAAAGGAACATCGGCTCTAACAATTCCGTCTCCGTCTACCAAAACAACCGGAAATGTTTCAAAAAAAGTAGGCATACGACGTACAAAAAGTTCGCGCCCCTCTTTATCTCTAAAGATAGGATGTCCTAACCACCCAACAGCTATTCCATCCCCGTTGTCCATTGAGCCCGCTCTGAATAACCCCCCCTTTGCCGGATTATTGCCGATGTAATCATAAAAAGCTAGTTTTTCGGGAATTTTAGACCAAGCTTCAGATAAACTTTGATTTTCAGCCAACCCAGCACCAATTCTTCGATATATTTCTTGTTGGAAGTATCCTTGATCCCATTGATAACGAGTGGGACCAAATAATTCAATCGGGGTAGTTGCTGAACCATACCACATAGTTCCAGCAACTACAAAAGCGGCAAAAAAGACAGCAGCAATACTACTGGAAAGGACGGTTTCAATATTTCCCATACGTAATCCTTTGTATAGGCGTTGAGGTGGACGTACACTAAGATGGAATAGACCCGCCAATATGCCCAAGGTCCCTGCTGCAATATGATGAGAGGCTATTCCTCCCGGAACAAAAGGATCAAAACCCTCCACACCCCACGCTGGATTTACGGATTGTACCCTTCCAGTTAGTCCATAAGGATCGGACACCCATATTCCAGGACCATACAATCCTGTTACATGAAATGCACCAAAACCAAAGCAAGCCACCCCTGATAGAAATAAATGAATTCCAAAGATCTTAGGCAAATCCAAAGAGGGTTTTCCTGTACGTTCATCAGTAAATATTTCTAGATCCCAATACACCCAATGCCAGATAGCTGCCAAAAAGCACAAGCCCGAAAACACAATATGTGCCCCGGCCACACCTTCGTAACTCCAAATACCCGGATTCGTTACAGTACCCCCTGTGATACTCCAACCGCCCCATGAATTGGTTATTCCTAAACGAGTCATGAAGGGTATAACGAACATACCCTGTCTCCACATTGGATCAAGAACAGGATCAGAAGGATCAAAAACTGCTAATTCGTATAGAGCCATCGAACCGGCCCAACCAGCAACCAGAGCTGTATGCATTATATGGACAGAAATCAAACGACCGGGATCATTCAATACGACGGTATGAACACGATACCAAGGCAAACCCATGGAAATACCCCTTTATCAATGAAAAATAGACACAATGTAACTTTATTGCATTGGAAAAAACTATGCTGTGGACCCTCTTTTTAGTGGATTATCTTGGGGAAAGAATTAATATTTGTTTGATTTGTTTGATTCTTTTCAATTACTTTTAGTAATAATGAAACTATTTTGTTCGTAGGAACAAAAAGAAGCAGATCTATTCTACACCCGATAAGTACCAATACGCAATGGTAGGGGAGTTGATACCATTTTATATGAGTGAATGCATATATATATTTGTTCATCATTCAAAGGACTTATTTGTAATAATTTTCCTTTATTCATTTTGTTTTGTCTTCTTTATCTTTTTTTATAAACTTAGTCAATCTATGGATAAAATATGATTATGATAAAGGCCAATATTAGTAGGACACTAAATCCATTGTTACGCTTTCACATCAAAGTGAGATATAGTACTTAATTTTTCTTTTATTTAATGCCTATTGGTGTTCCAAGAGTACCTTTTCGAAGTCCTGGAGAGGAAGATGCATTGTGGATTGACGTATAGTGCGACTTGTCAGATATATTGGGTCATATGGTATTTCCCCATTCTCTTCCCCGATCGAGATATCCTCCCCTTCGCCCAAGAAAGATTGATTGAATTATCAAAAATTTGGAGCGTGAAGTTCAATTAGATCCATTTTTTCGGGAGGGTATACAGATTAATATTATCAATTAGAATAATTTATGGTTATCTTGGTTAGGCCAATAAAATGAAGTATCCAGGCTCCGTTTAGAAAAAAACCGGTAAAAAATCTATTTATGATTACTATTTCTATCATATTCTATTTCTTTATATATTTATAATAGAAGTGATCTCAAACTGTTAATCAATCGAGTAATATGATGAATGCATTGAATATCTGTTGTAAGACATGAAATAAATTGTAAAAAGGAAGTCGTAGCAAAAGGACGTGGTATTGGGGCATTTGTCATATATGTGCAAATCCAAATCGGGCGGATCTTTACTCGGAGTAGAGCATAAACCTAAAAAAATTGAAGAAGCCCATTCAGGAACAAGAAAATTACATCGCGATTGAGATTGTATCTCGATGAAACAATACATCAATGAAAAGTTAGTTAGATAAATTTAGTAATTTTTTTTATAGATAAACAAAACAGGACAAAACCCATCTTTTTTGAAAAATGAAAGAAAAGCCCCTTTTTATAAGTTAAAAGCCTGGTATGAAAAAAAAAAAAAAAATAAATAAAAGAAAGCGCTAGAATCTACATCTACACATTGATTCTTTTTTTTTTTTTCGTTATTTTTGTTGAACCGTATGCATCAAAAGGTGCATGTACGGTTTCTAAGGGATACAACTTTATCCCAATCAACCGACTTTATCGAGAAAGATTACTTTTTTTAGGCCAAGGGGTTGATAGCGAGATCTCGAATCAACTTATTGGTCTTATGGTATATCTCAGTATAGAGGATGATACCAAAGATCTATATTTGTTTATAAATTCTCCTGGCGGATGGGTAATACCCGGAGTAGCTATTTATGATACTATGCAATTTGTGCGACCAGATATACAGACAATATGCATGGGATTAGCCGCTTCAATGGGATCTTTTATTCTGGTCGGAGGAGAAATTACCAAACGTCTAGCATTCCCTCACGCTTGGCGCCAATGAGTTTTTTATTTGATTTGAGAGAAAAAAGAAGACTATGCCTTCGCGCTATATGAAATATTAATATTAAGTAATAATAGCATGGCACTTCGAATTCGATATGATAAATTTTTTTAACCCTTAAATTATGTATCGAAAGAGTAGTATGAGATAAAAGGTATTTCCGATTTTATCTAATCTATCGGGAGGCCTATTTCAGCGTCACAAACTTTTTTGTTTTCACGCCGGGAGGCTCTTAACAATATTTAGGTTATGAAAGAATATGAAAATAAAAAAAAAATCTTGTTTTTTTATTTGAAAAAAAAAAAAAAGAAACTTTGGGATTGCTAAATAACAGACGAAATAAATATATAAAGCAACGGAGCCATCATAGTATTTTTGAACTACTCCAAAAACAAAAAGAAGGGTGGTTATTGGATCATTTACCAACCCGAGTCTGATAGACCCTATATTTAATTTATTTGATATTTAAGTAAGGTAAAAACGAATTCCATTATAGAGCCGTATGCAATGCGTAAAAGATGCCTGTACGGTTGTTCAATTATATATTTTATTATTCTTTATCTCTTCACCTTATCATCATGCGAGATAGAATAAACATTTATTATGTTATATCATCAGGGTAATGATCCATCAACCTGCTAGTTCTTTTTATGAGGCACAGACGGGAGAATTTATCTTGGAAGCGGAAGAACTTTTGAAGATGCGCGAAACCATCACAAGGGTTTATGTACAAAGGACAGGCAAACCCTTATGGGTTGTATCCGAAGATATGGAAAGAGATGTTTTTATGTCAGCAACAGAAGCCCAAGCTCATGGAATTGTTGATCTTGTAGCGACTGAATAAAAAAGAAAAAATAACAAAAATTTAAGACGAATTGGTGATTTGAGATTTTATCTTCTTACCGGATTTAATATTCTATTCATTAATTTAATATTCTATTCATTAATCTATTAATATAGAAATAAAAAATAATTCATAATCATCCGGTTAAGATCGATCTAAACCAGCCCATTATGTATATGATTCAATATGCCAACTATTAAACAACTTATTAGAAACACAAGACAGCCAATCAGAAATGTCACGAAATCGCCCGCTCTTGGGGGATGTCCTCAGCGACGAGGAACATGTACTAGGGTGTATGTGCGACTCGTTCAGATCATGGGCTAGGACAAAAGAAAGAAAACAATTGATCCAGTATCAACGATCAGTACCAGTGAATAGACTAGAATGGAAGAACTCCATTCAATATCTAAAAATCAAAAAGATCTATCCTTCTATTGTGGTATCAAATGTATGGTTTCCGTTGGTGCAAATCCAATCAACTCCGTTTTAAATTTAAGATGAGAAAGAATTCTCCATTGATAGCAAATGATATCCATTAAGCAGGGGAAATACTATTTTAAAAAGCAGAAAAATTATGCCTTACTCTTGCAAGAACGGACTAACAGGGTCAGCTACTCAGCTAATCTTCATAATTAAATACCGTTACTGTATAAGTAGATCTCATTGTGAAAGACCTCGTACTGGATAATTATGGGTAGAGCCAAAGAGTGTGAACTGTACAAGTTAACAATAACATTGATTAAATGAAAGAAGGGCTCCGGTGTATAGAGAGGACCTCACCGTTTAAGAAGTAACCATAGAAACGATGGAACCCACTATATCCATTTATATTTACTACTTTTATGTGTTTTTGATACCTAATATCAATACAATTTTTTATAGGCATTTCACCTAGAAAAAAAAAAATCGTGGTCGGGAAGGTTATAGTAGCAAAAGCCATTGGAATTTAAATTTTATACATTGGAAGAATCCGTTTTGTTATTAATAGACTAGGGGAAGGGAATAACTGAAAGAAAGGAAATCGATTAGTTATTCATCAAAGTTTCATTTATTCAATGACCAGAATTAAACGAGGGTATATAGCTCGAAGACGTAGAACAAAAATTCGTTTATTTGCATCAACCTTTCGAGGGGCTAATTCAAGACTTACTCGTACTATTACTCAACAGAAAATAAGAGCTTTGGTTTCGGCTCATCGGGATAGAGGTAGACAAAAGAGAGATTTTCGTCGGTTGTGGATCACTCGGATAAATGCAGTAATTCGCGAGAATATAGTATACTTCAGTTATAGTAAATTTATACACAATCTGTACAAGAGACAGTTACTTCTTAATCGTAAAATACTTGCACAAATAGCTATATTAAATAAGAGTTGTCTTTATATGATTTCCAATGAGATCATAAAATAAAGAGATTGGAAGGAATCCGTTGGAATAGATTAAATGGAGTTCCTTGGAGAATGAACTCTGGGAAGGTAGAGTAGAAATTAGTATGATAAAATATGATAAAGTCATCAAAGAAAGACGTTAAATAAAAAATATTTATTCCTCTTCTCCCATTTTTTTTCTTACGACAGGACATTTCGATTTTACGATTTTTCGAACAAAAAAAAAAAAAACGTCAATCCGCATTTGAGTTTGGATTGGAATTTCATTTTGATTCAATTCAATTGAAGAGTCAACCTATTTTTTTTCTGGTTCTAAGACCAGCAGCTCTAGCGGTTGACTCGCTTCTTTCAAATTGTTTCTCATTATTAAGAAAAGGTAACGGAGATAAAATACGAGCTTGTTTTATAGCAATAGTAATTAATCGTTGTTGTTTTAAGGTCAATCTATTCACCCGTCTAGATAATATTTTTCCTTGTTCGCTAATAAATCGACTAATTAAACTCATGTTTCTATAATCAATTCGATCCCCCGATTGGATCGGAGGCAAACGCCTACGAAAAGATCGCTTAGATTTAAGAAAGATTCGCTTGGATTTATCCATGGTTTGTTTATTCCTTATCCTGAAAATCCCAATCCTATTTCTTAATTCTACATCATCTTTGATCCGATCGAAATAGGATTTGGTTTGTTTATATTTATTTGTTTATATTTAAATAAATTAAAATATTTGTTTATATTTAAATAAATTAAAAAAGAAATTATATATATATATTGTTATATATAATATGTAATTTTGCATCTTCCTTGGAAAACTGACACACGAGCGATCGGTTCGATCTATTTCTTTATCTCCCCATGAATCGTATGTTTGTAACAACAGGGACAGAATTTTCTCAATTCCAATCGACTAGGCGTATTGTGTCGATTCTTTTGAGTAATATATCTGGAAATGCCCATTGATTCCTTATTAACACGATTTCGAACACAACTGGTACATTCCAAAATAACCGTTACTCGGACATCTTTACCTTTAGCCATGAACCTCCTTTGGTTTTTGATTCACTCAATTCTTTAATTTTCCGACCCGAAGCAAGGAAGAAGAAAGGACACAAAAATAGAAGCAGGTAACTCGAAATCAAATTATGAAAGAAATATTTTGTTGCAATCAATATATCAATATAGTAATAAATAATAATAGTAATAAATAATAAGTAATATAATGAAATAATAAGTAATATAATGATTTCTAACTATATTTCTAATTTTTAATTGCCGTACAGTATTTCATTTTCAGTTAAGTATCTTGTATGATATTGTTGCCCCAACCACCGCATTTCCATTCTATTATTAATTTAATTTGAGCCTGAGCCCGAGTTCATAGTTTCACTGAGGGTGAAACCGCTTTTTCTTTGTTTTTTTTTTTTTTTTAGAAAAGTAAAAAAAAAAACAAAGAAAAAAAGAAGGGGGGGGTAGGGATTAGTTACAGATATTTGATTGTATCTCTAATCTTCTTCCCCCTTCCCATATCAATAGCTAGAATGAAAAAAAGGGGAATATCAACGCATCCGGAAAAAAACGATTGATCTCTATCAATAAACCTGCTAAAGACCCGAACCATAGAGTACTTACTACCGGTGCCACGGAGAGATATGTTTTTAGATCTCGCATTTTAAAAACTCCTCTTTCTGTATTCGTTATTGTAATTTTATTGTAATTTGTAATATATAATGGTAATACATATATGACCGGATGTGTATATGTAGTTAATGACTTACCACTTGTACGCGGAGTTCCTAATTCAAATTGAAATGTACAAAATAGATATTTATTAAAAGAAAAAAATACGTCCATTTCCGCCTTAAATTCCTAAAAAAATATTAATTTTTTGTGGTAGATTTCATATTTATTTCATACTTTATATAAGTCTTTTACCATATTATATGTTTGTTATATGATATACGAGACCAAAAGGAAGAAGGAAGAAATGATAAGATAGTTTGCGTATATCAATGTAGGAAATAAAGATGTGGAAAACAAGACAGGGATTCTCTACAATGACACTGTAGACCAATTGAAAGGGATGTAGCGCAGTTTGGTAGCGCGTTTGTTTTGGGTACAAAATGTCACGGGTTCAAATCCTGTCATCCCTACCTATTACTTATCTTCTGAGCAGTAACGAGGGATCAATTGAGATCAATTAATAAAATTGTACATACATAATTAAATAAATATTTCATTTTTATTTTTTATAGTATATATATATGCAAGATAAATTGGGGTTACAAAATATTTATTGTGATAATAAAGCGCTCTTAGTTCAGTTCGGTAGAACGTGGGTCTCCAAAACCCGATGTCGTAGGTTCAAATCCTACAGGGCGTGATTCTGTGTTCTTGTTAATCGCGGGAGGTCAAAATTAGGTTGCTGCTCAATTATTTTAGTGTAATTTTGACCTCCCGCGGATTAAAGGAAGTAGGAGGTCAATAAAAAACGAGATGTTAATTAATCAAAGATCCAACTGATCACCACGTCTGTATTGTAAATAGGCAGTTACGAATAATCCAGCCAAAGTAATAGGAATTAGACCTAAGACGATTCCAAATAGAAAAACTTCAATCATTTCAATTTGTTTGAAAGGGGGAAGGGAGAGGTAATATTTATCCTTAAATATTAATCTGTATTGACTATACATCTCAATGACCAAGAATTGGTAAGGGACTGGAGAATATATGAACTACCATAGAAAGATTTTTTTATAAATTGTTCATTAAATTAATTTCAAATAAGTCGTATCTTGCTCAGACCGATAAATAGAGCTGAGGTTATAGTCAAAGATGCTAGTAGAAAACCGAAATAACTAGTTATAGTAGGCATGAAAAGGCTAAATGAAATATGTTCTTTTTATACATATGTTTCTAAAGCACTTCCCTAAGTTTCAATTTTTGAAAGATACGAGGATAAACAAAAATACCAACCAATTGAAAGGATAAATTCAATTGAAAATATTTGATTCATCAATTATTATAGACGATACTAATAAAAATAGAGTAACATAAGTAAGAAATCAATTAATCATCTGTGACATTTACCCATCCCACGCTTTTGAATCAATAGATTCATCGGTCAACTCTTGAGTTGACTGAACTAATATATGTATATAACTAACTATATGTATATATAGAATATTAGAAAAATAAAGTAATAATAAGAACGTTTTTTATAACTTCATTCACAAAATGAAACTCTCTTTGAATCACTCTGGAATAAAATTGGAAAATAAGTTTGATTGTTTTTTATTGTATCGAAATATCGAATCCATTTTTTTTTTTCGAACGACACTTCTAATGCACTTTTTTTTTTTTACTTTAAAGCGAACTCAGTAGTAGTTCATTCACATAATCTCGCGATTGAAAAGAAAAAAGTATCGCACGATAAGATCAATCGAAACTGGGTTTTACATTTTATCTTTCCATATTACAAAGACCCATCTTTGTAATTAGGTCACGAAGGACCCCCTTGGGGGGCTAATAGAATAATGCGTGCATCACGAATATTTATTGTTTTTTATTTATTCGTTGTTCCTCTTTCTTTCATTGAATCTACTATTGTTACTTGTTACTGGGTGGCCAACCAATTCCTAAAAAAAAAAAAAAAAGATTCCAACAAAAAACATCTTATACAACCACAAAACGTATGTTTTTAGATGTAACGTCTAATTGAATCGTAAGAATATGAGAATCTCCTTCATAAATTATTGGAAACCAACCTGTCGAATTCACATTTTACTTGATCTTCAGTTTCTACTGAAGAAAATCCTTATACTACAGGAATTTGAGGAATTTTATATTAAATGGTACAAAATTCTACATCGACAAGCAACAAGAAAAGAAGAAAGAAATTATCTAACACTTCATTTCGATATTGATTGTGAAATTGCATTGCTGTGTCAGAAGAAGGATAGCTATACTGATTCGGTATACTCTAAAAACACCCTTGGTACAATATTGACGATCTCACAAAGATTGGTTTCAGTAAATTTCCATTTACTGATTTAATCTTTTACGGAATCGGCCCCCCCTGACTGTACAAGAATATGCGGAGCTCAACATGTCTGGAAGCACAGGAGAACGTTCTTTTGCGGATATTATTACCAGTATTCGATACTGGGTCATTCATAGCATTACTATACCTTCCTTATTTATTGCGGGTTGGTTATTCGTCAG